CAAATGGTTATCTGGATGGATTAGAAATTGGACAAGTAAGAAAATTTCTCGTTCAGTTACGCACTTACTTAAAAACGAATAAACCTCAGTTACAAGAAATCATATCCTCTACCAAGACATTAACCGCTGAAGCAGAAAGCTTGTTGAAAGAAGGTATTCAAGAACAACTGGAACGTTTTATACTTCAGGAGAAAGTATAAAAAAGGAAATGGATCCTTCTTTTTTTTTTAGTAAATTTTATTCTTTAATAAAATTTTTAAGAAATTCTATAAATACTAAAAATAGAAGTATATCTAAGTTAAGTATATATATAATATAAAGAAATATATAACTAATATCTGTTTAATATTAAATATTAAAGCATTCAGAATTTATTTATTATTCTATATTCTTTCTTATCTTTTTTCTAAAAAGAATAAAAATATATTTTATAATATATAATATATATATAAATGGAAATAATATATAAATATCAATATATTTATATCTATATTGATATTGCGTCCAATAGGATTTGAACCTATACCAAAGGTTTAGAAGACCTATGTCCTATCCATTAGACAATGGACGCTTTTCGCTTTTTTTACTTTTTTTACTTTATAGTTGTTACAAAAAAAAGAAGGTGCGAAATCTTTTTAGCAATTGTGTATTGAATTTATTTCAATACACAATTGCTATTAGACTTTTCTAATACATAAAATTGTCGGGAAGGGGGAAATTTACAACTTAGAGCGGGTAGCGGGAATCGAACCCGCATCGTTAGCTTGGAAGGCTAAGGGTTTTAGTCGACGTCGATTGATCATTTTTATATTTTTAACGTCTCTAATTCAAAACCGAACATGAAACTTTGGTTTCATTCGGCTCCTTTATGATGTATGGAGAAATTACCAAATAAAATATGACGGGAACGGAATCAAAATCAAAATTCGACCCATAACATCTATGTTAGCTTTTTTCCGTCTGCGTGCTTTCACAGAAAATTTTGCTTTATAGATGATCCTTCTAGAAGATAGAAAGGGAGAACCCGAACAATCTTTCTAGTTACTTCGTTCTTTATTTCTATTTAAGAGAATCCTTAGGAAAAGTATTTTGTTTCCACCGAGCTAAAACAATATAATATGTCGATGTCTTTAGTAAACTAAAGTTCTCATTTAATAGCTATTTTGCTTCAATTTTTTCTATACCAAACAATTAATAGAGCTGAAGATTTAGTTACGATTAGAAAGAAACTTTTTTAGCTTTATCCATGGATCCTCTTGTTATACTTATTGAATTGTAAATAGTCATCCAATTCAAAAATTATGTTTCGGAATTTCATAATCCAAATTTACAATTGATTAGAGTCTTTGGATACAAATTACGAGAATTTATAATCTTCCTTGAATTTTAAATTGAAAGGTAAAGGACTAAATCCTTTTAAGAAATAAAGTTTTTGATCGGAATATGAATCAAACCGAGAGACCCTTTAACTATATAAAGGGATTAAAGGAACGAATCACACTTTTACCACTAAACTATACCCGCTACAATGCAATTATTGTATATAAATTGACCTTTTGTCGAACTAAAGTAATCGGGGGTGTAATAAAAAAAATTGAAAAAAAAATTATAAAATTATAGCGTCGACGCGTAGGCTTAATAAAATTAGTAAAGCGGATTCCATTTTTTTTTTTTCAATTTCAGATCTTTTTTTTCTAAAACTCCATTGGATGAGTCTTTTAACTTTAACAAAAAAAGGCCCGGCTGGGGACTGACCAGGCCAGGCTAAAAAAAAAAAGATATTTTACTTGTGTTTGGGCGAGACAAAAAAAAGAGGATTCTCTATTTTTATTATTGTGATTTTATTTATTTATCTTTCGAGTTCGAGCCTTTTTTTTCTTTATCTAATATTTATCTAAATTTTTTGTGTAAATAGAATTACTGAGAAAGTTCTATAAAATAAAGGTTATATATTATATATTATTATATATTATTATATATTATATAATAGTAATATATATATATATATAAATAGATANNNAAATAAAGGTTATATATTATATATTATTATATATTATTATATATTATATAATAGTAATATATATATATATATAAATAGATGAAAAAAAAAAAAAAAATTATATATATAATAAAATATAAAAAAGAAAACGAAAAAAATATATATATAATTAAAGAATAATCTATACAAAAAAACAAAAAAGAAAGCTTTTTAAGAATAAAGTGGAGAAGGCTTTTTTTTAAGCCCTTTTTTTATAATGGAACCTAATTAAGTATCCTTTTTCAATTAGGAGAGATGGCTGAGTGGACTAAAGCGTTGGATTGCTAATCCATTGTACGAGTTAATCGTACCGAGGGTTCGAATCCCTCTCTTTCCCTTTCTCCTTTTGATGATGTGTATATAGATAAAAAACAAATAAAATTCGAGCATTTTCACTAAATTAAATATTAAATAAAGCAATAAAAAACCTTGCTTTTTTTATTCTTCACGTCCCGGATTACGTCCTGGATCGTTAGATAAGAATCCAAATATGAAGAGAGAAACAAAGAATATAACTACAGTGTATACAAAAAGTTTGAGAGTAAGCATTACACAATCTCCAAGATCTTACTTAAAAAAAAAAAAAAAAGAGAATAGATTCTCTATTTTTATACCAAATATCTAATTTTGATACCAAAAAATCAAGTGATTTATTTTTGTGAGCTCGAATCTAATTAGGTTCTTTCGTTTAGGGAAAAGAGGATAAAATTTAGTAAATAGAATGATCCAGATTTAGTATGGCTACCAAAAAAATTCAATATTTGAATTGAGAGTTCGTTCATACGTCAAGATTTTTTTGATCTTTTGAATTGTTGGAAGAAAAAAACCGCGAATTTTTAGAAGACAGTATTAAGAATTTCATCGAAAACTTACAGCTGCTTGCCAAACAAAGGCTAAGAGAAGAAAGAAAAGAGGTATTACGGGCATAACATCTACGATTGGATTCAAAAAGGCGTAGGCCTCAGGCAATTTGGCGACTAAAAAAGTGCTTGAAAAAAGGGCAGTATTAAAACAAATACAGATCAAATTAAATATATTAAGCATAACAAAAATTGGTGTTCTTGTGGATAATTTAATTTTGATTGAGTTATTAATATATTTTTTATATAAAGAAAAAATAAAGAAAGATAGTCTAAAAAGACTTTGTTGAACTTACTCAATCAAAAAACCTTTCATTCTCTTATGAGAATTAAAGAAATAATATTTTCATACAATATCTTAATTGAATTCTATGTAATGATCAATAAAGTCAGTTTGATTTGCTATCTACACGTGTCAAAACTCTAGCACCTGTGTAATCTATATTTAATTTGGGCTTAAATTGAATTGACGAACAACCAATAGCAATATTACTCTTTTAGTAGTCTTGAATAAAAATCTAAATGGGGCGTAGCCAAGCGGTAAGGCAACGGGTTTTGGTCCCGCTATTCGGAGGTTCGAATCCTTCCGTCCCAGAGTACAGTCATTACGGAATAAATTTTCTATTGCCTTTGTACACCATCTTTCTATTTGTATTTAAAAATACAATATATTTTAAGAATAAAATATTGAAATGAAAATAAAAATCAACTTTTTTTTTTCATAATTTCAACCGAAAAAAAAAATATATATTTATATATATATATTTATATTCAAATTTCGATTTTACATATATACAATCTGATATGGGATTCATTTGAATTCTGACTGAACCTTTTACGCGTAAATTCACTATTCCATTCATAGAGAAAGAAAAAGTATAGATTACGATATACTGACTGAACTATGACTATTCATGATTCCAGAATTGAATCAATTACACAAACTAGAGGAATGTTATGGTAAAACTTCGTTTAAAACGATGTGGTAGAAAGCAACGTGCGACTTGAATTGAAGGACATGATCTGCTGTGGATTTTTTGATCCGCCACTTATAGGAATATAGGTGCTCTTGGCTCGACATTTTGTGTTCTATATTTTTGGAATTAAAAAAAAAGAGTACAGGATGGAGCTCGAGGAGAGTAGAAAGTTTTTATTCCTTTCGTAGGAGTAAGGATCTAGGGTTAGTGCGAATCAATAAGTTGGAACAACTTCGTAAGTATTTTTATATTGAAAAAAAAAGACCTTTAAAGCAATTTTACAATGGAAAAATAAAATTTTCTTAAATTTGTAAAATTCTTTGAATCAAAAGTCTATCATGCGTGAATCAAGCGTTTGTATGATTTTTTGATAGAAATAAAATAAATCATAAACAAAATAAGGGGCTTGTTGCTGCCCTTTTTAATAAAACGATTCAAGATCACCGAAGTCATGTCTAAACCCAAAGATTCAAAGTAAGGATAAAGAATCCTGAAACAAGGAAATCCAGTTTTAAATTGTTTGAACAACTAGATCAGAATGAAGAATCAAAATTGATTCTAAAAAACGAGCCAAACAAAAAAGGGTTAGAGACTACTCAAAAAAAGAGTACTTAAGGATTCTCTGTTGAGATATTTGAGAGTTATTTAACTTGAGTTACGAGAGTAAGAATGTTACGAATTCTTTTTATGGAAAAAACTATTTAGGGTTTCAATACTGGCTAATTGATTTAATGTTTTTATTAATCTATCTAATATTTGTATTTTATACAGAGATTTAATTTATACTCGTTCAATTTTTTCTCGAGCCGTACGAGGCCAAAGCCTCTTATACGTTTCTAGGGGGGGGTATTATTCATATACATCTATCCCAATGAGCCGTTTATCGAATCGTTGCAATTGATGTTCGATCCCGAAGAGAAGGAAGAGATCTTCGGAAGGTGGGTTTTTATGATCCAATAACAAATCAAACTTATTTAAATCTTCCTGCTATTCTCGATTTCCTTAAAAAAGGCGCTCAACCAACAAGAACAGTTCACGATATTTCAAAGAAGGCAGGGATTTTTACAGAATTAAGTCTTAATAAAACGAAATTGAATTAATGAAACATAAAAAAAGAGGATGTGAAAGACTCGTATATAGCTTGGTATCAAATTTTATCTACTCTTTTCTTTCCTCCTCTTTCGCTTCCATCATTTTTTTTTATAATTTCAATTTATTATTGGTATTCCTACTAAGGTACGAATACTAAAAAAAACCTGTTAACAATTACTTTTTTTATAATAATAAATAAATTTATGAAAATAATTTTGGATCTATATAAATTATAATTTTTGTATAAATACAAAATTTTATTGTATAAAAAAAATACTGTATATAAAATAATATTTTTATTATTCATAAAAAATTAAAGGCCATAAAAAGGGGTCTAAAAAAGTATAAAAAGATTTGAGATTACCCTAACTGGCTTAGTTTTCCTTCATTGTATGAACTAACAAACCAAGGGGTTAAGCTTTGTTATTTTTTTCTTTTCGCCATATTAAAAATTCACAATCATATTGACAACAGTGTATCGACCAAATATAATTCTCTCATAGAGAAATAGATCCATTTATCCCGGACGCACACATGACTGGGTTTTTATTTTTTTTTTCTTTATTCTGGTTGTATCTACATATTTGCAGTACTTTCTTTTTTTGTTTTTTGGGGTTGCTAACTCAACGGTAGAGTACTCGGCTTTTAAGTGCGACTAGCATCTTTTACACATTTGTATGAAGAAAAGGATTCGTACAGATCTACGGTAGAGTTTGTAAGACCACGACTGATCCTGAAAGGAATGAATGGAAAAAATAGCATGTCGTATCAAGGGAGAATTCAGATAACAATTTTTTTTTGCTTTCCTGATCGGTACAAGCTTATTTTCGGTGTCGAACAAAAAAAAAGAATTCCAATTTGGGTCGAGTGAATAAATATAAATGGATGGATAAAAAAACCGGGTTTCCTGATTCCAGGAAAAAAAAAGAAACGAGCTTACATTCGTAATTTGAAAATTACCCGATCTAATTAAATGTTAAAAATAGATTAGTGCCTAATACGGGTATGGGAAGGAATTTTTTTATTGCGTGTTATTATCAATTTTTTCATGAGTCCTAATTATTTTTTTCCCTAGTCCGTTTGGGTTAGGTTGGAGATGGATGTGTAAAAGAAGCAGTATATTGATAAAAAATATATATATTTCCAAAATCAAAAGAGCGATTAGGTTAAAAAAATAAAGGATTTCTAATCATTTTGTTTTGTTATTCTATAATATAACTAACAGAAACCTATTAAAGAGAGAGAATCCGGTTAGCAGTCTACCTGTTTTAGCAGTCTACCTGTTTCTGAGGTATCTATTGCTTTCGTAGTCTAATACCTCATTTTGACCGTATCGCACTATGTGTCATTTCAGAACTCAATAAAATAAAGACTTTACTTTAAGTTCAAATCGAATTTCAATCCAAATGGAGAAATTTCAGGGATATTTAGAGTTCGATGGGGCTCGGCAACAGAGTTTTCTATATCCACTTTTTTTTCGGGAGTATATTTATGTACTTGCTTATGATCATGGTTTAAATAGATTAAATAGAAATCGCTCTATTTTCTTGGAAAATGCGGATTATGAGAAAAAATATAGTTCACTAATTGTGAAACGCTTAATTTTGCGGATGTCTGAACAGAATCGTTTTATTATTCCCACTAAGGATTTGAATCAAAATCCCTTTTTGGGGCATACCAATCTTTTCTATTATCAAATGATATCTGTTTTATTTGCAGTGATTGTAGAAATTCCTTTTTCCCTAAGATTAGGATACTTTTTCGAAGGAAAACAATTAAAAAAATCTTATAATTTACAATCAATTCATTCAATATTTCCCTTTTTAGAAGACAAATTCTCACATTTTAATTATGTATTAGATGTACTAATACCTTACCCCATCCATTTAGAAATCTTGGTTCAAACCCTACGTCACCGGGTAAAAGATGCCTCTTCTTTGCATTTTTTTCGGTTCTGTCTATACGAGTCTTGCAATTGCAAAAATTTTGATATTAAAAAAAAATCAATTTTGAACCCAAGATTTTTCTTGTTCTTATATAATTCTCATGTATGTGAATACGAATCCATCTTTTTTTTTCTACGCAAGCGGTCTTCTCATTTACGATCGACATCTTATGAAGTCCTTTTTGAGCGAATTTTTTTCTATGGAAAAATACAACATTTTTTTAAAGTCTTTGTTAATAATTTTCCGGCGATCCTAGGGTTGCTCAAGGATCCTTTCATACAGTATGTTAGATATCACGGAAAATGCATTCTGGCAACAAAGGATACACCGCTTCTGATGAATAAATGGAAATATTATTTTGTTAATTTATGGCAATGTTATTTTTCCATATGGTTTCAACCGCAAAAGGTCAATATAAATCAATTATCTAAAGATAATTTAGAGTTTCTGGGTTATCTGTCAAGTTTGCGATTAAATCCTTTAGTGGTACGTAGTCAAATGCTAGAAAACTCATTTTTAATAGATAATGTTAGAATCAAATTGGATAGCAAAATTCCAATTTCTTCTATTATTGGATCATTGGCTAA